GGAAGTTCCTACGAGATAATAGAAATAGATCGGTGAACCTTGGAAAAAGGGGTCTTTCGCTTTGATTTTACATTATCAATTATGTAAAAAAAAATAAATCAAACAAATGGAGAAAAGCCGGCTATCGGAATCGAACCGATGACCATCGCATTACAAATGCGATGCTCTAACCTCTGAGCTAAGCGGGCTCACATAACATAAATTGGACACGTATACTAATTTAGTAGACACGTATACTAATTTAGTAAACTGCGTAGATATTAACTGTTCATTCTTAGCTATTTCATAAGAAATATGATATATAGAAAAATTAAAATATAAAGAATAAGAATATAAAATTTCCAAACATATTGTATATCTGAATATTCTATTATATAACATACCTAATTAATATAGCGATATTTAATTTAGATCTATTTCTAAATATAGATGTTTATCAATAATCAATATCTTAATTAGAATTAAGCGAGTAAGATTTTTTTTACGATTCTATTTTACTTTTTTTTATTAAAATATCAAAAAAAAAAAAAAAGAATCGACCCTTCAAGTATTTAAAATTGCACGATAAAAATGATAGAAATAGGGGTATATTAATAAATATATTTATATTAATAAATATATTATAGTATAATATATATGTTATGCGGTATATATTGAATTTCTGATATAGAAATGATAGAATCATTTCTGATTGGACCAAATAAGGTCCCCGATATAGATGAAAGAAAATAGATAAGAAATCAAATAATATAAAACACTTTTCAATATAAGAACGGGTATCTAATGAATTCAACGATTCGAGCATAATATAAATGAAAGAAAAAAAAGGAGGGGTCGGCATCATAATGTGATCCTAATCACAGCACAAAACAAAAAAAGGGGATATGGCGAAATTGGTAGACGCTACGGACTTAATTGGATTGAGCCTTGGTATGGAAACCTACCAAGTGAAAACTTTCAAATTCAGAGAAACCCTGGAATTAAAAATGGGCAATCCTGAGCCAAATCCTGTTTTTATGAAAACAAGCAGGGGTTTCATAAACTCATAAACCGAGAATAAAAGAGGATAGGTGCAGAGACTCAATGGAAGCTGTTCTAACAAATGGAGTTGACTGCATTGTGTTAGTAAAGGAATCCTTCCATCGAAACTTCAGAAAGTATGAAGGATAAACTTATAGACATACATATAGTACTGAAATACTATCTCAAAATGATTAATGACGACCCGAATCTGTATTTTTTTATATTTATATGAAAAATGAAAGAATTGTTGTGAATCGATTCAAAATTGAAAAAAGAATCGACTATTCATTGATCAAATCATTCACTCCATCATAGTCTGATAGATCTTTTTAAGAATTAATTAATCGGACGAGAATAAAGATAGAGTCCCATTATACATGTCAATACCGACAACAATGAAATTTATAGTAAGAGGAAAATCCGTCGACTTTAGAAATCGTGAGGGTTCAAGTCCCTCTATCCCCAAAACGACCTGGTTGACTCCCTAATTATTTACTTTATCATTTTGTTAGGGATTCAAAATTCGTTATGTTTCTCATTCATTCTCATTATACTCTTTCACAAACGTATCTGAGCGTAAATTTTTTTCTTATCACAAGCCTTGTGTATGATATATATGATACACGTACAAATGAACAGCGTTGAGAAAGGAATCCCCATTTTAAAATTTGAATAATTAACAATACATACCATTACTTGTACTGAAACTTAGAAAATAAATTTTTAAAGATCTAAGAAATCCTATCAGGGACTGTATAATACTTTGTAATACTTTTTTCATTTTTGTAATTGACATAGATCCAAGTCCTATATTAAAATAAAATTAGGATGATGCGTCGTGAATGGTCGGGATAGCTCAGCTGGTAGAGCAGAGGACTGAAAATCCTCGTGTCACCAGTTCAAATCTGGTTCCTGGCACATAAGTAATTTATATGAGTATATATTCTACAAATTAATTGATATGGGTCGACATACATATTTTATTTATTATATTGAAAAATAAATAGTATAGATCATGATACATATTTATCCATCTTAAGTGTCGGAGATATATCCCTTATATTTATCATATGTATGTAAAGTATACAAACATATGTATGTAAAGTATACAAAAGAATTCCATTATTTTTTCTCTTGTTTTTTTATTTGTCCATACTGTTTCCCCTCTCGTTCAAAAAGAACGTTAATACTTCATACATATTCGAAAGGGTAAATTAGTTAGTTGAAAGACAAAAAAAAGTATAGTCTAAGGAGTTGAGGGGTTTGAATAGCTAAAATTCATCTCAGATACAGTACAATTAGTATTTTATTTAGCCCACCAATAAAGAAAATAAAAAAAAAATATGTGAATGAAACTTCAATTACTCTGTTTGATCTCTAAGATAATGTACAAAAATTGTTTTATTTTAATATCTGGAGTTGTAGAAGTGAAGATTTCTGATTCAATGAGCATCTTGTATTTCATAAAAATTAGGGG